AGCAAGAACTTGTTTCAGTTGTATATCATAAGGAATTCGAACAACTGCTTCAAATACAGTATCAGGAAGTACCGCTTGTGGAACTTCAATATCTACGGGCTTATTAGCTAAATGGCAATTAGCACATACAATACGCCCAGTCGCTTCTCGTGGATTTTCATAACCCTGCTGTGCGAAAATGGGATATGCATTTGAAATGGATGCCTGAGTGATTATATATATCATGAGCGATACAGAAATGAATCGAGTAATCTGTCCCTTTATCCAAGAAAAGGTATTTATAATTTGCATGGTCCAATCATTGAGCCCGAGAATTTCTACAATAAATTAGGTAGGTTACTGGCACAGTTCCCTATCCATTATGCTGCTATTTACTAGAAAAATATTACTGGAATATAGGAGAAATCCCATGGATGAGTAGAAATATAAAGAGTAAGTACGATTTTTAATTGTTTACTTATCTACAAAGTAATAAACTTTATAATTGGATTAAGATAATTTTTCAGTCATTCATTGAATGATAAATCACTACAAGTGACGGAGATACACGATTTAAATAACGGAAAATCCAATATTTGAAAATTGTATCTAAAATGACCGGGAACGTAGAAACAAGACCAGATATAATTTGATCGTTATGAACAAATCCAAAATCTTTGTAGACAGAGCCAATCAGTAGCTCCCAACCATGGGGCGAATGGAATCCGATACATAAATCGGTTAATAAAAGAATAGAAAATACTTTGATTGTGTCGCTTAAGTTATATAGTAATTCCTGAACCCAAGAGTTAAGAATAACAAGTTCTTCATTACCCAGAATAGAATAACCACTTAGAATAATAAAAGAAATTATATTTGTCGAGAAGTGTAAAATTGTATGGATACGATCTTCATTGTATACCTTGATCAATTGGATCGTTTCTTTGTAGATTTCTATACAAAGCTTTTGTAAATGTGTTTCCGGGTATTCCTTTATCATTTCGTCCAAGAGAAAGAGTTCCTCTAACTTTATGAATTTTTCTAGAATACTCTTTTCTTGAATATCATTCAAAAAAGTTTCAGATTTGCTAGTATTCCACCAATTAATAACCCAAGATTCCATACTTTTATTAAATGAAAGAGAGATCCCCCAGGGCAAGAATACTATAGATAAAAGATATAAGAGGGGAGTGAATAGTTTCTTTTTTGCCATTTTTTTTCATTTGTGAATTGTTTGAATTGTTAATTACTCCTTTGTCGGCTCTATACGATCTAATATTTCTATTAAGCATAGGTTTGATACCTTGCAATAGAACCCAAGAATCTATTTTCTTTTTTTTATTTGTGATTCAGCGGTTCATTTTTGAATCTAAAAAGAATAAAGAAATAGAATAAGAGAAAAGTCCGCGTCAAATTCGAATGAATAAATACAAAATATTTCGAAAAAATTTCACAGGTTACCCATACGTAGTCCAGGAATAATTGCGAGAAATTTTTGAAAAATATTGTGATGATCAAAAATGAGTGGCGAAACAAAACAGAAAGTGGAGAGTTATTGTTATAAAAAATCTTATCATTTGATTATTAAAGAGCACAAAAGAAAGGATAAAAAAGAAATTTTTTATTCCGAAATCTTTTGATATATGAGATGAATCCATTATTTCGATTTGTTACTCCTTTTTGTTTTTGTTACTGAATTGAGTTGAATGGATTTCGATACACATAAAATATCATTTTGCGGACAAAAAAGTTTCTGCACCCGTATACGTCTTCTTTGGATCAAATGAGCCTTCTGAAGAAACTTCAGTTAAAGTTAAGTTAGACTATAGAAAAAAGAAAGAGTATTCTTGAATTTTGTTATTCCTGCTAAGAAAGCATTCATTCTTCAATTCAGTTCAAAATACTTCAATTGGTACACGCAAGAAATAGGCCAATTCCGCCGCTTTTTGTTCAATTTCTCGTGGAGTCAAATTCTCATCAGTACGAGTCAAAGGAACAGCTCCCTGGCCTCGGATTTCCATATAAAGGACACGACGAGCATAAATACCCTCTTTAACTTCTATTCTGATGGACTGAATATCTTTCATAAAGAATCGGAGGAAGATTCGACGGTTTTTTCCAGGGAATCCCCAACGAAAAATACACACTATTCCTTCTTTTCTATCAAATCGATCATAACCACTACCTACATTCCATGAAATTGTGCACCACAAATAGGAGCTAATAAAGAGACCCGCGAGCCCATAGAACGACATCACGATCCCTTGTGGAACAAAAACTATTTGCTGAGACGGAAATAAAGATATCAAATTCCTACCAAGGTAACTAGAAGTTCCAACCAATAAGAATCCTAATGAACCTAAAAAAAGGATAAAGGCCCAGCAGAAATTACTTCTTTTTCGAGACCCCGTTATAAGTTCTATCCATATACGTTCTGATCGCCAACTCATACTAGATCCAGTTGCGTTTTATTAGAATTGAGATAATAAGCCATTTGACTTTACTCTTTTTGTTTCCAAAGTAACTCTCATCAACTAGCACTATTCTGATGTGAACTTTTAGGAATAATTCATCAAATTGGTTAGGTCTAAAAAAAAAAGAGCCCCTTCATATGATCCTACTATTTGTATGATCTTACTATAGATATCTACATACATATAGATACATTGACTTTCCATTTCAGACATCCGACTATCCTAACCTATTTGAAAATAGCTATAATTTATTTACCCATATATCATGTTTCCGCATGCATAAGAGCTCTTTCAGTTATGTTTCGGATAAAGCTACATGTTATAATTCCACTAAATAAATATCTGTGTTATGATACAAGTATCTGTCTTATGATTCAAGTCTAAGTTTTGAAAAAAAAACGGATGAGATTTAATCTCATCATATCTAAACAATCTTGTTTTTTTGAACATGAAGAAATAAAGAAGCCATTGCAATTGCCGGAAATACTAGACCCACTAAAGGCACAAAAATAGGGGGTAAATTCATAGAATGAGTACCTCGATGGAATATTTGTATCTGTTATTTTTATATTGTTATAAATATCTTGTTAGAAGGATATCTTATAATATTTAGTTTTATAATATTTTAATATTTGATATTTTTTTTATATTTTATATTATTATTTAAAATTATTATTTAGCATATTATTATATATATATATTTATATATATATATATAATATAAATAATTAATAATATAAATAATTAGTCTATTTTATATATTATAACTAGAATATATTTTTAGAATTATAATTCGTTATAATTGGTATATTTTATAATTCGTATAGTCTAATAGTATATAATGTATATAATATAATTATACTAAGTATATCTAATATACTAAGTATAAGTAACTGAGTATATATAAGTACAAAGACTAGAGAACTGAATAAATGGGCTTACTCATCTTTCATACATGAAATATATGTATGATAACCCACTTTATTTATTATTCTATATATTCTTTATAATTCTTTTTCTTTTTTTCTTTTGTTCTTGTCTTTTAATAAAGAAAGAATTTTTTACAAATTACCGAAAGATTTTTTATAATCCGATCCAACAGGGATTCTCAAAAGATATAGAAAGATACAAAATTCTTCATCTAGATTTTTCTATATTTGAATTATCTATACTCTATAGATATATAAGAAGAAAACATGAAATTCGGTTTAGCAGAAGGAAGAATTAACTCTTTTATCTTGTTGATAAAGGCTTCCTGATTAGGAATTAAGAATCAGAAAAAAAAAAAAATAACAGAGCTTAATGCTCTACTTGATTGAATTTTGATTCAAAGGAAAGAAAGCGTGGAGCTGAAATAACTCACTCAGAACACCTTTTAAAAGATTACGTGGTACGATTGAATCAAATAAGCCTTTATGGAATAAATATTCAGCTGCTTGTGAACCTTCAGGTACTGTCTTATTCAATGTTTGTTCAATTACTCTTTTACCCGCAAATGCAATGTAGGCGTTGGGTTCGGCAATAATAATATCCCCTAACATACCAAAACTAGCTGTCACCCCACCAGTAGTAGGAGATGTGAGGATTGATACATAAAATAACTTTTTATTTGATTGATAATCATATAAAGCGGAAGATATTTTAGCCATTTGCATCAAGCTCAAACTTCCTTCTTGCATGCGTGCTCCTCCGGAAGCACACACTATAATAAGAGGTAGAAATTTATTGGTAGCATATTCGATCAAACGTGTGATTTTCTCGCCTACTACGGATCCCATACTACCCCCCATAAACTGAAAATCCATAACCCCAATTGCTATTGGAATACCGTTTAATTGACCTGTGCCTGTTTGAACAGCCTCACTTAATCCTGTCTTTTTTTGATACGAATGGATACGATCTTTATAAGGTTCCTCTTCCGAATGAAATTCAATGGGATCCAGAGAAACCATATCCTCATCCATAGGACCCCAAGTACCTGGATCAATCGAAAGTTCAATTCGATCTGAACTACTCATTTTCAAATGATATCCACATTGTTCGCAAATATTCATTTTTGACTTAAAAAATTTCTTATAATTTAATCCATAACAATTTTCGCATTGAACCCACAAATGTTTATATTTTTGAGTTACATCGAGATCATTCGAACTTTCTTTTATAGTTAAATCACTATCATTCGTATTAGTTCTTATATTGGAACTAACACTTTCACTCCAAACGTAACTATAAATGTAACTGTCACTGTAATTGTGACTACCACTTAAAATGTAACTATCAATACGGATTTGAGAATGAAGATAACTGTCAATACAACTATTAATGTGATTATTCCAACTAGATTGAGTATCATATATATAACGATCATAGTAGGAATCATCACTCTTAGATCCATTATTCAAATAACTAGAATTCTGATAACTATAAAAAGAACTTTCTCGTTCATTCAGAAAAGAATGATCATTGTCAATCTCAAAAATCTGATTTTCAATATCGAAATAGATGGGATAACTGCCCCCATTACTACCCTTAATTACAAAAGTGTCA